CATTAAAAAAACAAGAAAAACAACATAAAAAAAAGAACCATCAAAACACCAATATGGTAAAACCCACGAAACAAAGAAAAAAAAAAAAAAGAAAACAAACGAAACAAACCAAAAAAAAAATAATTAAAACCTATAATGAAACTATCAAAATAAAAAAGACTAGGAAAAAACTTATAAATAAAACGAGCATAACGATCCATAAAAAACTTACCCTTAAGCTCAACAACAAAATAACGAAAAAAATAATTAAAAAAACAATAAACAAAAAATAGATAAAAATAAACAGCTATAAACTCAAAACGATTAAAAGCTAAAGGAAAAGACAACAAATTCACAACCCACCAAAAAGTAAAAACAACAGAAAAAAACACCAAAAAAAAACAAGAATAATAAAACAACTTACTAGAAAAACCAACATAGTCAAAACCAGAAACTCCAACACGAAACAAATATATCATACGGTGACAATAACAAAAAGTCAAAAAAATACCAAAAAAATAAAAAAAAACTAAAAAAAAACCATAAGAATCATAATAAAAACGAGACATAAAATATTCCTTACTACATCTCCCACTAGTAAACAACAAACCACACAAACTAAAAACAGACAAAAAAATTTGTAATTGAACTAAAACAGGAGCACAAAAACCAAAAAAAGAATAACCACGATAATCCTGCTGACCAAAATTAATAAAAATTAAATAACCTATCTGTATAAACAATAATCTTTTAAAAAAAGAATGACCAATCATATGGACATAAGACAAATAATGTAAACCACTACCAATAGCCAAAAAACAAAAACCAATTTGAGATATAGTACTCAAAGCAACAATCTTCTTAGCATCCTCTTCAATCAAAGCACAAAAACCAGAAAAAACCATAGTGAAAAAACCAACATAAAAAACAAAAGATAAAACATCAGAACTCAAAGAGACATAAACATAACAATCCATCAACATTACCCCTGCAGTTACTAAAGTTCTACTATGAACCAAACAACTAACAGGAGTAGGAGCAGCTATAGCCTTAGGCAACCAACTACCAAAAGGATATTGACCACCCTTAATAAAAGCAGAAACAAACAACATAAAAACCATCAAAGAACCAAAAAACTGATAAGACAAAGAACCCATAGAAAACAATACAAAACCATTAAAAAACAAAAAAATACAAAAGTCACCAATACGATTAGTAAATACAGTACTTATAGCACCCCTACGAGCACCAACATTACCATAAAACAAAACCAAAAAAAAACTACTAACCCCCAAAAAATCTCAAAAAATCAAAGTCAAAATAATTCTACCACTAAAAACAATCAAACCGCCTATGCTCAAAACAAATAAAAAAAGAAAAAAAAAAAAATAAAACAAACGAGAAACACCCAATATATAAAAAGAACCATAAACAAAAACCATAAAAGAAACCAATAACAAAACTAAAAAAAATAAACACACCTCAAAATTATAAGTAAAAGTAAAATTAAAAAAATCACTATAACCAAAACTATATCTTCACTTACCATAAGGAACAAAAAAAAAAACAACAAGTAAAAAAAAATAAAAAATAAGAATATACCAAACAAACAACAATAAAAGTCCAATAAACCCTTTTATAGTAAGTAAAAAATTCTAAAATAAACTAAAAGACCTAAAAAGACCTAATCCCATTTGCAGACAACAAACAATACTATAAACATATACTAAACCTTTAACTGAAAAAAATCTAAACGCCCCTAACATCTAATTTTAAAACTTAAACTACCTCAGCAAAAAAAAAAGCTAAAGACCAAAAAATCTAAAAAAAGTTTTCAAAACTTCAAAATTAGCTCAAGGTTTAAAAATTAAATGATCTGCAATCAAAAGTATTAAATTTATACTAAAAACCCAACAAAACCAAATCAACTTACCAAAATATCACTCCATATAAAAACTAAAAACAACATAAAAAAAAAATAAAAAAAAAGACAACATACTATAAAAATCACCTTGAATTAAAATAATAAAAATCAATACTTCCAACTCAAAAACAACAAACAACAAAACAATAGAAAAAAAAACCAAACTAAAACCAACATGAACCTTCTTAACTACATCAAAACCACACTCATAAGAACTTAACTTAGCATCAAAAAAATCCTTAAAAGAAACAAAAAAAGACATAACATACATACCAAAAGGAACCAAAAAAGAAAAAAAAAAAACAACAACAAAATTCAAAAAAGGAAAAATTCCATCAAAATAAAAAGATCATAAATATAAATCCATATTGCGTTCCTTTCGTACTAACACCATCAAATACAAAAAATATACAAGATAAACCGCTCTGTCTCACGACGAACTAAACTAATATCAAGTCAATTTTTTATACAAGAAGAACAGTCTCAAAACAAAAAAAACCTCTCCATTATCAAAAAAAATATACAACATCGATGTAGCGCAGCACACTAATATAAAAACCTATTTATATGTCTACAACCCTGTTAACTCCGGAGTAATTTTTAAAAATAATAATAGTATAAAAATTTCATAAAATCCATCCCCAAGAAAATATTAAAAATTAAAAATTTTAAAATTCAAAACAAAATTTCCGAAGACTTATCTTTGTAATACTCTAACCAATAATTTTTAATCAAAAAGATAATTCAAATAAAATATAAGCAAAAAAGTTGCTAAAAACTTCATTCATACTTGAAAACATTAAAAAAACAAATCACTTACGCTACTTTTATGCCATCACGCTAAGGCTGCCACTTAAAAAAATCATAGAGCAGAAGACAACTTTATATAAAAACCTAAGTTTTTAATAAACATTTAGCAACAAAACCAGTTCAAAAACAAAAATTCAAAAACAAAAACACAAATAAATAAAAAATTACTAAAGCAAAGATTATAAATTAATTAAAAAATTAATCAAAAAAAAAAAAAAAAAAAACAAAAATCTATGTAAAACACACAACACTTCATTAAAACAACAAAAAAAATTTTAAAACACACACAAAAAAAATATAACTTAACTCATAAAAATTAAAAAAACAGAAATAAAAATACGTTATATCAATACTAAACAAGGATATCATTAATTTCGTAAAAAAAAAAATAATCCAGTCTTGACACTTAAATTCTATTATTCATAAACTATGATAAAAACCTATACTGATATGCAATACCAAAAAATAAAATTAAAAAAAATAAAACTTTCATATCTTTTAGACCACAACTAAATATTTTAAGTAATTAAACTAGAAAATTAACTCAGTAAATAACTAACAGATCAACCCTTTCAACACTCCAAAGAGGTCACCTCCAACACAATGGGCATAAACCTATGATTAGCACCACAAATCTCAGAACATTGACCATAAAACAAACCAGAACAAGAAAAATTACAAGTAACCTTAGTCAACAATCCATTCAAAGCATCTATCTTAATAAAACACTTAGGAACAGCAAAAGAATGAATAACATCACCCGAAGTACAATAAACACCAACATTAACACCAACAGGTAAAACACAACGATTATCAACATCAAATAACCGAAATTCCCCAGCAGACAAATCATCCAAAGACTTCATAAAAGAATCAAAACATAACTTACTTCTATCACCATACTCGTAACTCCAATATCACTGATGACCAATAACCTTTAAAGTCAACTCAGATTGACGAAATATACGACCCTGATATTGAATCAACCAAAACCCAGGACCAGCCATTATAATCAAAAAATTAACAATTAAAACCTGTAAAACCAACTCAATCATACGACTATCACTACGCTTCAAATTAAACTTAAAAGAGTTACCAAAAAAATACACTCCTCTGCTAACTAAAAACATTACAAAAAACCCAAAAAAAATAATATGGGAATAATAATTATGGATATAATAACAACAAAAAACATAAGAACTCCCAGGAGTAGGAAAAACATAATTTTGTAAATAAATTATTAGCTCGACAACCCTTTGTTTGGAAAACAAAAATACCAAAATAATACTAAAAAGCCTATAGAAAAATTATAAAAACCAATGTCCCATCAAAACAATATTCTAAATATAAACTATTATAACAAAAATTTAAATTATATTTAACAAGAACATACAAATTAAAGTCAAAAAAATATAACTCTGCAAAAAAGCAAAAAATAACTCCACAGGAATTACAAATAATAATAAAAAAAAAGAATAAAACATACCCATATCTAAAACAGTAAACATCAAAAAATGACCAATTAAAAAAATAATACTAATACGTAAAGTTAAAGCTACTCCCCTCATCAAAAAACTTAATCAATGAGAAAAAAATATAACTAAACTAGAAAATCAGTCTCAAGAATGATCCTCCTCAAAAAAAACCAAAAAACTATCAACAGCCAAAGTAAAAGTACGAACCCCTAACCAAGAAAAATTAGTAAGAAAAAATAAAAAACCAACACAAGCCCAAGGTCTAAATAAAGGAAATAATAAACCACTCATCCAAAAAACTACAAGAAAAAAAACTACAAACTTAAAAAAAACACTAGACTGAAAACTTTGATGGCTAAAGCTAGAAACCAAAATACCTAAAAAACCACTCAAAAAACCCAAACTATTAAACTTACACAACTCCATATAAAATAAGTAAAAAATTAACCAAAACCAAATAAGAGAAAAAAACAAAATCGCCTAAAAATACCTATATCTTTTCAAAATATTATTCTAAAAAATTTAAACTAAATAAGCACAACATAAAAACAACAAACGATAAACCAAAAAAATAAAAACCAATAGGCAAAAACAAAAATCAACAAACTCCCATCAATATATCAAAACGAAATCGAGGATAAGCTCTACGAGAAAAAATAATAAGACAAACAATAAAATAGAAAAAAAAAAAACTTATATTAAAAAACAAACTAGAAACTAAACATCTAAAATAAAGCAAATTACCATACTCCCCCAAAAACAAAGCAGCAAAACCAACTCTAGAATACTCTACATTAAAACCACTAACTAACTCTCTCTCACACTCAGAAAAATCAAAAGGAGCCCGATGCAAATCAACAAGGACTAAACAGAAAAAAGGAAAAAAAACCAAAAAAAAAAACAAACAAAAACTAAAAGATAAACACAAACCCTTATTAAACAATAAAAAAATCAATAAATAAACAGAAAAAGCAATTTCATAAGAATAACTCTGAACACAAGCACGCAAACCTCCAATAAAAGAATATTTACTACCACTAAAAATACCAGAAAGCATAATAAAATAAACAGAAACCCCCATAAGACAAAACAAAAAAATACCAGAATACTCAAAAGACAAAAAAACAAAAAAATAAGGCAAAGTAAACCAAAAAAAAATCATCAAAACAAAACCACAAATAGGTATAAATAAAAAAGACAATCAAGAAGAAAAACACAACAGCAACTGCTCCTTCTTTAACAACTTCAAACCATCAAACAAAGCCTGCAAAATACCAGAAAGACCAACCTTATTAGGACCAATACGACACTGAGACCCACCTAAAAAATGACGCTCCAACAAAGTCAAAAAAGCAATAGCCTGCAAAATGAAAACAATTATAATCAACAAGCCCAAATAATAAAAAAAAACCAAAGCAAAATCCTAAGAATTTACAATTCTTTATTCTAAAAAATAAACTAACACTTCAAAAAATAGAAACAAGTTTCCTTACCTCTACCATACTACAACTTACGCCCCTTTAGGCCATTGACGGATGGTTTGTACCACCTTATTTATTAAATTCATTAAAACATTAAAAAAAAATTACTTTCTTTTCCAATTTCAAAAAAAAATAAAAAATTAATCCAAAAAAAATTTATAATAGTAATACATGAAAAATAAATTTATAAGCCAAGTATATATCTGTTTTAAATGCCAAAACAAAAAGCATTACAAAATAAAATAAAAACTAAACAATCATACATGTGCCAACAAAATTCACTAATAAGGAGGGCTCTCCAACAAAACACATATTCCAAAGAAAAATCTAAGGTCAGTCAATATTTTTTCGGTTTAAACAAAACTTTACTCCCGAATTAATAAATTTTGATTACCTGGGTACTAATCCAGTTCAAAAAACAAATTTTTGATACCACAACAAAAAATAATAAAAATTAAAATATTTTACAAAAAATAACTTAAAAACAAAAAATAAAACTATGATATCACAACAAATAGAGTTAAAAATTAAAACGCATAGCCGATTATTCTGGAACGCTAATAAAACAACTAAAAAACTACCAGTGTACAAAAAATAACACACTAAATAAACTAAAAATAAGTAATACTATCTTAATACAACCTAAACCAAAATCAAACTTAAAATTATAAAAATAAAACATAACCTTATCAACACCATAACCCTTAACACAGAAAAAAAAAATAACCAAACCAGCTACTCCAGAAATCAAACCAAAACACAAAAAATAAAAAAATAAAACAGACTCAAAAAAAAAAACATAATAAACCAATAAAGAAAAAAATAAAAACTCAATACCCAACAAAACAAAAATCAAACGATCATACTTAAAAAACAAAAACAAAAAAGACAAAAAAAACAAAAATAATAAAGAAATAAACCTTCTGATTAAGAGTCAAAAATTCTAAATTTAAAATAATTCTTTAAATATGAAATACCTTGAAAATATGAATCTCACAGACTTAAAAAATTATCCTACCATACTAAAAAGAATTTTCAACCTACTAATCAACAATTAGTTATACAAAAAAATATACTAAAAATTCTAGCTTAATAACCAACCGCGCTTAAAACGAGTATACTTATTATACTAAAAAGCCCAACTAATACGTGTATAAGTATCTTATGAATGCAAGTCAAATATAATCTATTTATAATATATACACAATATATATGATTTCTTTCTTTAATCTATAACACTAACTATCGTCTTACATAGTACTAAATTCAATTCCCCTAAAGAGTATTATATTATTATGTAATATAATACTCGGGGAATTGAATTTACTTTAGTAATTATTATTCTAATAATTACTAATACTAAGGTAATTAGTATATTTGTCAAAACAATTTTCCTTCTCCCCTAAAATAATAAAATATAAAAAATATATTCATAAAAAAAAAGGAAAAAAAAAAATAACAAATAAGACAAGTCTCTACAAACAAAAAACTAAGAACCTCAAACATATAATAAACTAAACATAATACCCCACATTCACTCCAAAAATCGCCAATAATCAATAGATATATCATAAGCCTGCATATGATACCAATTAAAATTAAACAATTTAATACGAAAAAAATTAATAATTAAAAAACAAACACCTACTAAAACATGTGAACCATGTAAACCAGTACCTATATAAAAAATACTACCATAAACACTATCTCTCATAACAAAAGAATTATTACTATACTCATAAAACTGAAAACATAAAAACCCCGCTCCAATAAAAATACAAATCATTAAAAAAGTTTCACACTTATGGTTATTTAAACATAAATAACGGCGAGAATACTTTAATACCTGCCTATTCATCATTAAAAATAAACTAGCTATACCATTTAAACCTAAATAATCAGGAGACAAAATTCCCAAAGGCGATCAAACTCCCCCCAACCAAGTTAAAGGGCACAAAGCAGTATCTAAAAAAGTCCAAAAAATAGAAGCAAACAATGTTAATTCACTAAAAAGAAACAAACGAAAACCCTGATTAAACATACGATAATCATAATAAGAATACTGACCACTAACATCTTCCAATATAACATCCTTTATCCATAAAAAAAAAACATAAATTAAATACAAAAGACAAATAAAAATAGAATAAAACATACCCATATTTATAAACAGAACTAAACTCACATCAAATCCTAAAATACCAGCCCCGACCATCAAAGGGTAATAACTATATTCCATCTTATGAAACTTACGAAACTTTAGCAAAATCATATTTTAATTACCAACAAACCTAAACCTGTTATACTTATTATACTAAAAATACAATTAACCAAACAACTTATCACTAATAAAATTAATTAAACACATAAAGAAAATACAACAAAAATAAAAAAGAGTACAAAACAAATTAAAATAATTAAAAGGATAATCAGTAGGATAATGACCAGCCCAAGTTAACCAAAAAAAAATTCAAACAAAACATATAACAAAAAAATACAAAAACCTATCCAAAATAGGTTGATAACTACCAGGCCAAATCAAAGCAACTAAAACAAAAACAGAACTAAACATCAAAATAACACCAAATAACTTACTAGGGACAGAACGTAAAATAGTAAAAGCAAACAAAAAATACCATTCAGGGACAACATGAGCAGGACTAGCTATAGAATCAGACTCAACAAAAATCATAGGATCACTTAAATTAAAAGAGAAATAAAGACTAAATAAAACCAAAAAAAAATAAAAAAAAATATCAAGACCATCCTTCAGCCAAAAACTAGGAAAAAAATGAATCTTATCATAATCACCATGACAATATAAACTAGAACTAGAACCAGTAAAATGTAAAAAAAATAAATGAACAATAACTAAAACCATTAACAATCAAGGTAAAATAAAATGAATAGAATAAAAAAACTTTAAAGTATTCTCACAAACACTAAAACTACCCCAAATTCACCAAACTAAATATTTACCCAAATAAGGAACAGAAGTTATCAAACTAGTAATAACCACAGCTGCTCAATAACTTATCTGCCCTCAAATCAAAACATAACCAGTAAAAGCAATTCCTATTAACAAAAAATAAACAACAACACCACTCAACCAAACACCAACAAGACGATATCTACCATAAATCAAACCCTTAAAAATATGTAAATAAATAAACAAAAAAAACATAGAAGCCCCATTAGAATGTATAATACGCAACAACCAACCTAAATTAACTTCAAATATAATATATTGAACAGAACTAAAAGCATCACCTGCAGTATAATAAAAAGTCAAAAAAAAACCAGTCAAAATCTGAGATATCAACATAATACCCAACATACTACCAAAATTTCACATATAACTTAAAGTAAAACTAGCAGGTAAAAAAATTAAAGAATTAAAAAGAACTAAAAAAATCTTGGAAATAATCTCTTGATCCAAAAACAAAAATTTTAATTAAACTAAATCCAAAAAAAAAATATAATTCTAGCTGAGCCGTAATCAGATATAGTAAATCTATTTTATATTTATCTAATTACAAACTACGTATAAATCCAGAACCATTAAGCCTAAAACTAACTATAATTAAAAACAAAAACAAAATAAAAACAACTCAAAAAACATAATAATAACTAAAATCATAACAAATTGACAAAAAATTAAAATCGAAAAAAAAAGAAAAAAAATCATAATCTAATATAAACACAAAAAAAAAAAACAATCAAAAAAAAAAAAAAAAAAAATAATAATTGTAATAAAAAACAAAATTAGTTATACTACAAAAATAAGTTAACAAAGAAAAAATACCACTAAAAAAAATCAAAACGACAAAATAAGAATATCATACATGTACACCCAATGAAATATAACAACTTATAGACAGAATACCTAAACATATTATAATACAACTCTTTGAAGGATCCCAATCCAAAAAGCTCAAACAAAAAAATATAAAAGCAAAAAAAATTCTTATGTAAAAAAAAATAAACAAAGAAATTTAAAAAACCAAAACCTATAATTCTAAAAACTTCAAATAGAATAAAATCTTCAGTTTTGAAAACTAATAGTTTAAAACTTAACCTAAATCTACAAAAATTACTTACTATGATAACCATAACCAACACGACGATAACTATAAAAAGGAGTATTCTTACTAATAATCTTCCAATGAAGACCTATAATAAAAGACTCTTCAACAAAAGAATCGGGTAACGGAGGAACATTAAGAGCATAAGCTGGACTATGATAATTATAAAAAGAAACACCTAAAAAACGAGAAGAAAAAATAGAATCAACCAATAAATAATTAAATAAAATAAAACCAACAAAAGTAATAACAGAACCCAAAGAAGAAATAATCTGAAAAGTAGAATAACAATCAGGATAATCTAAAATCTTACGAGGTATACCTTGTAAACCAGCAAAATGTATAGGAAAAAAAGTCATATTAGTACCAACAAAAAAACATACAAATACAGCTATCATCATAATACCATCAAAAGAAATACCGTACATATAAGGAAGTCACAAACAAAAACCACAAAAAATACCATAAACAGCACCTAAACTCAAAGTATAATGAAAATGAGCTACAACATAATAAGTATCATGTAAAATAATATCCAAACTAGCAGCACTCAAAATAATTCCTCTTAAACCACCTACTGTAAAAAGAAAAATAAAACTATAAGTTCAACATCACAAAGGCTGTATTTTCTGATTAGAACCAAAAAAAGTACCCAACCAATTAAAAATCTTAACAGCTCTAGGAATAGCAATAATTATAGTAGCAGCCCTAAAATATGTACGAGTATCAATATCCAAACCAGCTGTATACATATGATGACCTCAAACAGAAGTACCTAAAACAGCAATTCAAATAGAAGCAAAAGTTATTCTAGTCTGACCAAACAAACGATCCTTATCAGTCAAAACAAAAACAGCCTCTCTAATAATACCAAAAACCGGTAAAATAATAACATAAACTTCAGGATGACCAAAAAATCAAAATAAATGCTGATATAAAAGAGGATTACCACCCTTTTTTGTATCATAAAAAGAGGTATTAAAATTACGATCCAACAATAAAAACAACAAAGATCCTGCTAAAACAGGAACAGATAAAACCAATAAAAAAGAAGTCAAATAAGAAGTCCAAACAAACATACTAATTTGATCCAAAGTCACAGCAGTAGAACGCATATTCTGAGTAGTGACTATAAAATTAATAGCACCTAACAAAGAACCAATACCAACAGTATGCAAACCCAAAATCATAGTATCCAAAGACAATTCAGGCTGACCTTCTACTCTTAAAGGAGGATAAAAAGTTCAACTACTACCTGGACCACCCCCAATAAAAAAAGATTGATAAACTATCAACAAAGCCACAAAAGTAAATCAAAAAGATAAAGCATTCACACGAGGAAAAGCCATTTCTGGAGCCCCCAATATTAAAGGTAATATCCAATTACCAAAACCACCAATTAAAATAGGCATAACCAAAAAAAAAATCATTAAAACACCATGCATAGTAAGAACAGAATTATAAACTTGTCCACTACCAAAAAACAAATATCCACCAGGTCTAGATAACTCAAAACGAATTAATATAGACAAAACAGAACCTCCCAATCCTGCTCAATAACCTAAAATAATATAATAAGTACCAATAGTCTTATGATTAACAGTATTAATAATACTCTGTTTCATACTATTGCCAAAAGTCATTCCACAAAAAATATTCATACTAAATAACAAAAACAAACCAAAAAAAATTATATATCATAAAAACCAAAGGTAAACAAATAACACTACGACCATCATAAACATAACTAACCTTATTACCAATCAAAAAACAAACTAAAATATAAACAGAATAATAAAAAGAAACTAAATAATAAAAAAACAAAAACAAAAAACCCATATAAAAAACAGAACTAAAAAAATTTAACATTATATACTCAGAAAAAAAAGAAATAGAAGTGGGAAAACTAAAATTAGATACCATAGTTAAACTAAATATCAAACAAAACAACATACTTACATTAAAATACCCTCGCAAATAATAAATCAAACGACTATTAGCAATATGGTAAAACTCCCCAATAAAATAAAATATTAAAACTGAAGTATAACCATGAGCCAATATCATCACCAAAGCCATAGACTTACCATAATAAACTATACTCACCTCAGAAAGCAAAACAAAACCTATATGACAAATAGAAGAATAAGCAGCTAAAGACTTACAATCACTCTGAATCATGCAAATAAAAGAACAAAAAACTATACTAATCAAAGAAAAAAAAACCAATATTTCAAAGCCAAAAAAATTCAAAGACTTACTAATACGATACACACCAGCCCCTCCCAACTTCAACATAACTCCAGCCAAAATCATACTAGCACTAGTTGGAGCCTCAACATGCACCTTAGGTAACCAAACATGAAAAAAATAAACCGGAAACTTAACCAAAAAACATAAACTCAACAAAAAAACAAACTCATAAGAAACAAAAAAATCATAATAAACAAAATTCAAAAAACAAAAAACATGGCTATACAAGAATAAATATGGCATACCAAAAAACAAAGTATAAAAAATCAAATAATAACAAGCACTAACCTTTTCAATTTGACGACCATAACCCAGTAAACAAAACAAAATAGGTACTATAGTCAACTCATAAAAAACATACAGCATTAAAAAACTACCAGAATAAAAAAAACAAACACTAAAAAAAACCACCAAACAACTATAAAAAACTAAACCACTCAATAACTCAGACACACAAACAAAACCCATAACAAAAACACTCATAAAAGACAAAAAAACAAAATTAAAAGAATCAAAAAAAAACAAACTACCACATCAAGAATAGTCAAAAAACCCAAACAAAACAAAAAACATAAAAAAAACAAAAAACAAAAAAGGACTAAAAAAAAACAACAAAGTAACAAAAAAAAACAAGCATAACAAACTGTAATAAATCCCCTAATTACAAATTAGAAATTTTAAAAATTAAACTAAAACAGCAAAAACTAAAAACAAGACAACAAACCAATACAAAACAAAACATAAACAAAATAATCATAATACTTTAAACCATAATTATAACTTATTATAGAAACCAAAAAAAATAAATAACCAACACCCAAAGACATTAAAGGTATAACCAACAACAAAAAAAAATAATAAAAACCCACAAAATAACCAGTACCAAACAATAAAAAAACCTTCAAAAAAAAAGTAATACTCAAAGGAACATTAAAAAAAACCATCAGCATCTCCAAACTCAAAAAACTCAAAAAGCCGTTATAAACATAAGAGATAACAAAAAACATAACAAAGTAATAAAAAAAAAATAAAACAAAAACCTCATTAAAAGAAAAAATTCTAAGCAACAATAACCAATTAAAAGACTCAGTAGAGCCAACAACCAACAAATCACAATAATTACGTAATAAAAAAAACTGAAAATAACAAAAAATTATACCAAAAAACAAAAACAAAAAAAAAAAATCACCACAAAAGTTAACTAAAACAACAAAATAAGGCAACTTCTGCAAAGTCAAAAATCACAAAATAAACCACTTATTTAAATTACCTAGAACTCTAAAAAGCCAAAAATGAAAAGGAGAAGACCCGGACTTCAACATAAGTAACAAAAACTGCAACTTTCAATTATCAAAAACTAAAAAATAATAACCACAAACCTCTTGAATAACATAATAATTAATCAAACAACCTCTAAACCCTATCCTACTACCACCAACATAAAAAATAAAAACAAAAGTACAAATAACAAACACTCTTCACCAAACAACACAATCAATAACACAAAAATTAACAAATCTCAAAAACAACAACAAAAAAAAAATAAAAAACAACAAAATAGACGAGATACCTCAAAATCAGTTTAGAAGACTGAAAAAAAATCTATCTATAATAACAAATCTTTTAATCGAAAATTAAAAATAATAAAACTTATACTACTATTAC